TGGACTTAAGGTTTAAGAGGTTAAGTTACTCTTTATGGTAACTTTGAAGGCTACTAGTTTAATAACTTAAAACCTTCACTCCAAGAAAAGCTAGTGGAATGGCTGAGGTTTAAGCGATAAACTGTAAATTTATTAACGAGTTGTAACTCTTCTACTATTTTAAAGGCTTTGTAGCGGAATTTTAAGACGTTAGATTGCAAATCTGAAGATGCACGTTGTTGCCGAAGCTTTATATTATAAAAGAGTATGCTGTTGAAGGAATCAAGAGACCTACAAGGTTAATGAACAAAGTTATAATGATTAACTTATTTTTTAGTGCACTTTTAATAGATCATTTGGTTTTAGATGAACTTAATACAAGAGATATTAATGTAATTCGTAAATAATAAAACAATGTAAATAATGATGATCCTAATAAGATAACTAAAAGTAAAAAATTACTTGACCAGCATAGTTGTTGGATAACAACCCATTTTGGGATAAATCCGGTAAAAGGCGGTAACCCTCCTAATGATAAAAGACTTATAAATATAACTAACTTAATAACTGGTCTGGGTGGGGTGTGATTTATTAAGTGATTGAAATGAAAGGTTTGTCTAAAATGGAACAATATTACTACTGAAAAAGATATAGCAGAATAAACCATAAAGTATAATAATCATGTTCTCTCTCTTATTAATAAAGCTGCTATTATTCAGGCTATATGATTAATCGATGAATAACCAAGAAGCTTTCGAAGTAAAGTCTGGTTAAGTCCTCCTAATGCCCCTACGACTGCAGATATTATTGCTGCAATTGAAATTAATAAAGCCTGATCCACAATATAATAAGATAGTAAAAATATAGGTGTAATTTTCTGAACTGTTATCAGTACTAACGCTTGGGGTCATATCATTCCTTCTAGGGTTGGTGGAAATCAAAAATGAAACGGCGCAGAACCTGCTTTAAGTAATAAAGCAGCTGATAATGGAGCAGAAAATATCTGTATTTTTATTATAATTATTACAGCAGAAATTAGTAAGACTGTAGATCCTAATGCTTGGATTAAAAAGTATTTTAAAGCAGCTTCAGAGGAATATTGATTATGTTTTATAAAAATTAATGGAATAAATGATAGTAGATTTAATTCTAACCCTATTCATGCCGCAAATCAAGAATTTGAAGAAATTGAAATTGCAATACCTAAAATCAGTGTTCTTGTAAATAAGCAACGAGAAGGGGAAAATACAATTAAAAAGAGAAGGACTTGACCTTCATAAATGGGGTATGAGCCCACTAGCTTAGTTAGCTTATCTTTTTATATCTTGATGTAAAGAGCATGCAAGATTTTGATTCTTGAAGAAATGGTGTAATTCCATTAGATATAATGAAGGTAAACAATCTTACATTAAAGTCGTATCAAGACATTCCTTTTATCAGGCACTCCATTTTATGTAGTTTTACTTTTTTTATAATTTTATTTTAAATGAAAACAAATAGATAATTAGCTAATAAAGTGTTTAAACATCATAAATAAGTTATTATTTTAAGTACACTTTTATTTTTTATGATTATATTTTAAATAAAAAAGCCATAGCAACTGTTTGTGTAAATTATGTCGGTAATTTGATATGAGCGTAGTATTTAAGATATTTAACATAATGTAATCTCATAACGACATTAAATATAATTAGTATTGATTGATATGTTTTTAATGTTTATATTATTTATTTGTATACAAAGGGGGCGTTATAATTAATTTTGTTAATAATAAAACCTAATTATATTATATACTCATATTTATATACAAAGGTTTTTTATTAATAATTAATACACTCTAAAACCTAAGTATTTATTATAAGATTGTCTGATGTACCATTCAATTGGGTACATCAGACAATCTTAATCTATATTAACATTTGTAATAACTGTTTAATACTAATTATTTAATTTCTTTAATATTACACATTTAGTTATCATTAAAACTTAAAAGAGATAAATTAGTGTTTATTAAGTATTATAACATTTATTTAATTTTATAATTATATATATGCTTAAGTTAAAGAGATAAGAGGTGCATTCAAGTGTGTATAAATTTATTATATACTTAGTATTTTGTATACTAACGATTTACCTTTAAAAACTAATTAATAATAAGACCTTTTATGTTTATATTGAAAGTTATGCGAAAAATAACTTAGATATCAGTTGATAACTTAACATTAAACATTTAATTATATTTAAAGAACTTCTTACATTTTATTCCTTAATTAATTTTAACTATTATAATTATATATGTATATATTATTATGCATTTAATTATTATTAATTTAATTTTAATATGTAACAAATATATAGATAATATATATATATAAATACATTGAAATGTATTTATATATATATATATAAAATTAATTAAAAATTATAATTAAAGCTTTTAATATATTGTCTACCTTATGTCTATAATTACAAATGTTTATTATAATTACTTAAATGTCCAGTTAAATGGAGTCCTGATAAATAGTAGAATTTAAGGTGCTTTACATTTTACGTTATTAGATAAAAATTTGTTGTACAAGTGAAAATAATGTTAAAATAAATAAATTTAAGGCAATAATGTTATAAGGGTTGGTAATATTTGTACTCTACCGGGGGCAGTTCTAGATTTAGTTGTCATTCTAAGTCTTGAACAAAAAGAATGTAAAAAAATTAAAGAATAATAATAGTTATTTTTAAAATTTTTATAAAAATAAATAAATTTAAGGCAATAATGTTATAAGGGTTGGTAATATTTGTACTCTACCGGGGGCAGTTCTAGATTTAGTTGTCATTCTAAGTCTTGAACAAAAAGAATGTAAAAAAATTAAAGAATAATAATAGTTATTTTTAAAATTTTTATAAAAATAAATAAATTTAAGGCAATAATGTTATAAGGGTTGGTAATATTTGTACTCTACCGGGGGCAGTTCTAGATTTAGTTGTCATTCTAAGTCTTGAACAAAAAGAATGTAAAAAAATTAAAGAATAATAATAGTTATTTTTAAAATTTTTATAAAAATAAATAAATTTAAGGCAATAATGTTATAAGGGTTGGTAATATTTGTACTCTACCGGGGGCAGTTCTAGATTTAGTTGTCATTCTAAGTCTTGAACAAAAAGAATGTAAAAAAATTAAAGAATAATAATAGTTATTTTTAAAATTTTTATAAAAATAAATAAATTTAAGGCAATAATGTTATAAGGGTTGGTAATATCTGTACTCTACCGGGGGCAGTTCTAGATTTAGTTGTCATTCTAAGTCTTGAACAAAAATAATTATAATATTAATTTAATATATTTAATTAAAAGATCAAATAAAGTTTTAAGTTTTATTACTGCGTAAATTTATCATAGTTAATTGTATAATACATGTTAGATCATTCAATACATATTTATAAAAATATTTAAAATACTTTATATTTATAATCTTATACTTACTAGAAGATTAATTCACAGTATTTAATACTAAGATATAACCTAATTGTTGACTTGATATTTTAATAAAAACCGGTTAAATTTTGTGCCAGCATCCGCGGTTATACTAAGGGTTAAGAAAAATTATTTGGTTAAAATTAGTTAAATTGATTTATAAATCATTTTTATATATTATTAATTAAAGGTGAAATTAAACTTTTAAAAATTTAAAAATTATTATTAATATATTGAAACTAATAAATCTTAAGCATAAACCAGGATTAGATACCCTGTTATTTTAAGATCTAATTTATAAAACCTGGGTAGTAAACAGTTATGAGCTTGAAACTCAAAGAATTTGGCGGTGTCTTAGTCTAGTTAGAGGAGCCTGTTGTATAAACGATACACCGCGAAAAATCTTACTTTTTTATGTAAATCAGTTTGTATACCGTCATTATTAGATGATTTTTAATTAAAAACTTAAATTATTAAAATAACTAAAAATTAATATATTAGATCAAGGTGCAGCTAATAAAAAAGAAATAATGGGCTACAATAGTATAAAACTAAACGAATATAAAAATGAAATTTTTTATTGAAGGTGGATTTAATTGTATTAATAAATTTATTACGGTATTAAGATAATAGCTCTAAGATATGTACACATTGCCCGTCGCTCTCATTCTTAATGTGAGATAAGTCGTAACATAGTAGTTGTACTGGAAAGTGCATCTAGATTTATCAAAATAAAGCTAAATTAGTAAAGCATCTCACTTACATTGAGAAGTATTTCGTGCAAATCGATATATTTTGAAAATAATAACTTATTTATAATTATTGTTAATTTGTAATAAAAATAATTTTTTAATATTATAAGTAAAGTAAAATCTATTAAAATATTGATAAAAATAATAAAGAATAGTACTGTGAAGGAAATTTGAAATATATGAAAACTTAAATATATTAAAGTAGTTTTAAACAATCTTACCTTGTGTATCAGGGTATTTCAATTTAATTGTGTTTTATAATAATCTCGAAACAAAAAGAGTTATAGTTTTTAATAAGTTTTTGTAGTAAATAATTTAATAAAATAACTATAGATGTGAAATGTTAGCCGGTTTTTGTAATATCTAGTTACTAAAGAATAAAATTAAATTTAACATTTCTATTTATTTATAGAAATATTAAGAAAAGAAGGGTTCAGCTTTTTTTTCTATAATGAATATTTAATAGTAGACTTAAAATCTTAAGTTGAAACTAGGCTTAAAAGCAGCCATGTTAATAAAGTGTTATAACTAACATAATAATAATTATCATTTATATTTCTACTTTATTTAATTATTTAGTATTATTAATTAATTAAATATTAAAAGTTATAATGATTTAATTAGTAGATAAATTTGTACTATAAAAATATTTAAATATTTTAAATTTTATAAAATATGAATAATTTTATTAAGTAACTCGGCAAAAATTGTTTCTGCCTGTTTATCAAAAACATGTCTTTATGAAATATTTATAAAGTCTGGCCTGCCCACTGAATTTTTAAAGGGCCGCGGTATTTTGACCGTGCAAAGGTAGCATAGTCATTTGTCTCTTAATTGGAGGCTTGTATGAATGGTCGCACAAGAAACAAACTGTCTTCAATAAGATTAATTGAATTTAACTTTTAAGTAAAAAGGCTTAAATAAATTAAAGTGACGATAAGACCCTATAAAACTTGATAAATAAAATTAAAAAAGCGTATTAGTTTATTAAAACTTTTTTTCTGGAATTTATTTTATTGGGGCGATAAAAATATAAAAAGTAACTGTTTTTAAAATTTTAATGGTTAATAACTAAATTAAATAAATGATCCTTTAATAAAGATTAAAAGATTAAGTTACTTTAGGGATAACAGCGTAATTTTCTTTAAGAGTTCATATCTACAAGAAAGATTACGACCTCGATGTTGAATTAAAAAATCTTTAAGGTGTAGCAGCTTTAAAAGAAGGTCTGTTCGACCTTTAAATTTTTACATGATTTGAGTTCAGACCGGTGTGAGCCAGGTCGGTTTCTATCTTTTAACTAATAAAAATTACTTTAGTACGAAAGGATTGAGTAATTGAAAAATTTTTGTATAATTGAATTATAATAAATGTTCTATTGTGGCAGAGGAATGCTCAGGATTTAAGTTCCTGCTACGAAATTTATATTTCCATAGAAAACCATTCTGGTTGTGATATCTTTTGTTATATTAATCAGGTATATTTTATTAGTTGTCTGTGTATTAGTTGGTGTAGCTTTTTTGACTTTATTAGAGCGTAAAGTATTAGGGTACATTCAGATTCGTAAAGGCCCAAACAAAGTAGGGTTTATTGGAATCCTTCAGCCTTTTTCTGATGCTATTAAATTATTTACTAAGGAGCAAACTTATCCTACAATATCAAATTTCATGCCTTATTATTTATCTCCTGTGCTTAGTTTATTTGTATCTTTAATTGTATGATTAACTATGCCGTATGAAATCGGCTTATTTAATTTTTCAATAGGAACTTTATTTTTTTTATGTTGTACAAGGTTAGGGGTTTATACAACAATAGGTGCAGGGTGATCTTCTAATTCAAAGTATTCTTTATTAGGAAGTCTTCGAGCTGTTGCTCAGACAATTTCGTATGAAGTAAGATTAGCTTTAATTCTACTTTCATTTATTATATTAGTAGGCGGGTTTAATTTAAGATTATTCTCATTATATCAACGAGATTGTTGATTTCTATTTTTAACAATACCTTTATCTTTAATTTGGTTTGCTTCTTGTTTAGCGGAGACTAATCGAACACCTTTTGATTTTGCAGAGGGAGAATCAGAGTTAGTTTCAGGCTTTAATACAGAGTATAGAAGAGGAGGGTTTGCACTTATTTTTTTAGCAGAGTATGCTAGTATTTTGTTTATAAGTATGCTTGTAGCATTATTATTTTTAGGGGGTAATTTAGTTAGTATTTCTTTTTATATAAAATTGGTATTTGTGTCTTTTTGTTTTATTTGAGTACGAGGAACATTACCTCGATTTCGTTATGATAAATTAATATATTTAGCTTGAAAAAGATTTTTACCTGTTAGATTAAACTATCTTATTTTTTTTATGGGGTTTAAAATATTATTAGTAGTTATACTTATATAAGTGTATTAAATTTAGAAAAGTTATTAAAGGATTTTAACCTCTATCCTATGCTTTCAAAACATATGCTTTACTTATCAGCCAAATAACTTTATAATTGATTATCTTAACAATTTATCTCATCATATTATAGAAAGCGGTGATAAAATATAATATCTGAAGTATAGAACAGTTAAAATTTGTCCTGTTAAAATATAAGGATCTTCTACAGGTCGAGCACCAATTCATGTCAATAAAAATACGATTGAGACAAGACTTCAAAATATAATTTGATTAATAGGGTAAAATGTTAATCTTCGGAATTTTCCTTTGTGTGTAAAAGGTAAAATTAAAAGAATAGCAATTGATAAAACTAATGAAACAACCCCTCCCAGCTTATTTGGAATAGATCGTAAAATTGCATAAGCGAATAAAAAGTATCATTCTGGTTGAATATGTGCTGGTGTAACTAAAGGGTTAGCAGGAATAAAATTGTCAGGATCTCCAAGTAAATAAGGGTCAAGTAAAGTTAATAGCAGAAGTGCTGCTATTAAAACTAAAATTCCAAATAAATCTTTTAGTGTAAAGTAATGGTGGAATGGAATTTTATCAATATTATTAGGTAAACCTAATGGGTTATTAGATCCTGTTTGATGTAAAAATAATAAATGAACTATTACAGCAGCTGCTACAATAAAAGGGAATAAAAAATGAAAAGTAAAAAGTCGTGTGAGAGTTGCATTATCAACAGCAAATCCTCCTCATAGTCATTGAACTAAATCTGTTCCTACATAAGGAATTGCAGAAGCTAAGTTTGTAATAACTGTTGCTCCTCAAAAAGATATTTGACCTCATGGTAAGACATAGCCTAAGAAAGCGGTCCCTATAACTAAAAATACAATAATTACACCAATTGATCAAGTATGTAAGAATAAATAAGATCCATAATATATACCTCGTCCTGTGTGAAGATACAAACAAATAAAAAAAAAAGAAGCCCCATTAGCGTGTATAGTACGCAATAATCAACCATAATTAACATCTCGACAAATATGAGCAACTCTTGAGAATGCTAAGTCGATGTTAGCAGTGTAATGTATAGCTAAAAATAAACCTGTTACGATTTGTAAGCCTAAACAAAGTCCAAGTAAAGAACCAAAATTTCATCATGCAGAAATATTTGAAGGGGCAGGTAGGTCAACTAAAGCTCTATTTGCAATTTTTAATAAAGGATGATTTTTACGAATTGGTATTGTCATTAGTTAGAAGATAGTCGTAAAGGACCAAAAAAATTACCTGTAACTTTCACTACTACAATAAGTGTTAAAAGTAGGTAAAAAACTATAAAAATTGTTATGTTTATATTAGTGGCATTATAAATAGTGGCTACTAACTCCACGTCTGATGAATAACAAAAATCTTTTATAAAGGTGCTTATTTTTAATAAAATATTTTGTGAAAAAAATATCGGATCTAAAAATAAAAATAAAAATCCACTAGCTGAAATTGTAGAAATAGAAAATAATGTTACTAGTGAAGGTGAAAACATCTCATTAGATGCTAAAGATGTAACATAGATAAATAAAACTAGTATACCTCCTAGAAAAATTAAAAATAAAATATAAGAAAATCAGAACGATAAGTTGGATAGGCCTGTAGTGCAGCAAATTAAAACGGTTTGGAATAATAAAGCCAATCCCATTGCAAGGGGGTGAAAAAGCTGTGTAAATAAAAGTGATGTTGAGATAATTAAGGGGTAAAATATAATTAAAAATGGAATTGTCAAGAGATAGTTTAATCTAAAATACTAGTTTTGGAGACTAGTGATGTGAGTAGTTTCTCTCTTTTGACTGTTTTAAAAGGAATAACCCTTATTTTCGACTTACAAGACCGATGTTTTATTTTAAACTACTAAAACAAATGTCAATACTTATATTTTATTATTTTGTTCCTATTTTAAGTGTAGTATGTGGTCTTTGAGTATTTTGTTCTAAACGTAAACATTTATTAAATACTTTATTAAGATTAGAATATATTATACTTAGAGTATTCTGACTTATGGTATTAAGTTTATCTTTAATAGGTCAAGAGATTTTTTTTTCATTATTTTTTCTAACTTTTGCAGCTTGTGAGGGTGCATTAGGTTTAGCTTTATTGGTATCTATTGTCCGTACTCATGGAAATGACCGTTTTGGTAATTTTAATCTTCTTCAATGTTAAAATTTATTTTATCTTTAGTATTTTTGATTCCTTTGTGTTATAGTTGAGAATTAGTTCAAATTTCTGTGTTTTTGTTAACATTTTTATTTTCTGTATTTATTAGTCATGATTTTTTATTTAGTTTTATAGGATTTGGGTTAGGTTTAGATTACCTTGGTTATTTGTTAATTTTATTAAGGTTTTGAATTACTAGTTTAGTCTTATCTTCTAGTCATAAAGTTTATAAGCATAATAATTTTATTTATATATTTTTAATTATAAATTTAAGATTATTGTTATTTTTAGTAGTTACTTTCAGTTGTTTAGATTTTTTACTTTTTTATATTAGGTTCGAAGCTTCTTTAATTCCAACTTTAGTTTTAATTTTAGGATGAGGTTATCAACCTGAACGTATTCAAGCAGGAACTTATTTTATTTTTTATACTATATTTGCTTCTTTGCCATTATTAGTTTCTATTATAAGTGTTTACTATAAATTTGGTAGAATTTCTATATATGTAGGAACTGAGATTTATAATTCAAGCTTAATGGGGTGTGTTTGGTACTTAGTTACTGTATTTGCTTTTATTGTTAAACTTCCTATATTTATAGTGCACTTGTGGTTACCAAAAGCTCATGTAGAGGCACCAGTAGCAGGATCTATGATTTTAGCTGGAGTTTTACTTAAATTAGGGGGATATGGTTTAATCCGTGTACTTCCAATATTTAGATTAGCAAATAAAAATTTATCGTGAATTTGAGTAAGAGTAAGAGTTGTAGGAGGTACTATTGTAAGAATTATATGTCTACGGCAGGTTGATATAAAAGCTTTAATTGCTTATTCATCTGTTGCTCGCATAGGTTTAGTGCTTTGTGGTTTAGTAGTATTTGGTTGGTGAGGTCTTAATGGTGCATTAATTGTGATAGTGGGACATGGTTTATGTTCTTCTGGTTTATTTTGTTTAGCAAATATAGTATATGAGCGAATAAGCAGACGTAGATTACTTATTAGAAAAGGTTTACTTAATTTTATACCTAGAATAGGTCTTTGGTGGTTTTTATTAAGAGCAGGAAATATGGCTGCACCACCAACTTTAAATTTGCTAGGGGAAGTTAGTTTAATTATAAGAGTAGTATCTTGGTCTAAAGTTAGAATAATCATGATTGCTTTTTTATCATTCTTTAGGGCTGCGTACACTTTATACATATATTCTCTGAGTCAACATGGAAAATATTGTTCTTCTTTATTTTCATGTTGCTCAGGTAAAGTACGTGAATATCTTATTTTAATACTACATTGATTACCTCTTAATATGATTATCTTAAATGGTTGTTTAATAGTAGTTACTTAAGTTTAAATAGTTTAATAAAAATGACGGTCTGTGAATCCGTAGATATAGAGAGTCTATTTTAAACCGTGCTTTGGTTTATCATATTTCATTTGAGAAGTATAATATTTTTAGTTTTATTTTCTTTGTTTTGTATATTAAATTCTGTGTTTATAATTAGATTAGATATTAGATACTTTATTGAGTGACACATTGTGTCAGTAAATTCTTGCTCTATTGTTATAACACTGATTTTAGATTGAATATCACTTATATTTATAAGTTTTGTAACTTTCATTTCTTCAATGGTTTTATTTTATAGAGGAGGTTATATAGAAGGAGATTATAATATTAATCGGTTTATTTATTTAGTATTAGCTTTTGTAATATCAATAACTTTTCTTATTATTAGTCCTAATATAGTAAGAATTTTATTAGGGTGAGATGGTCTTGGTCTAGTATCATATGTTTTAGTAATTTATTATCAAAATGAAAAATCTGCGAATGCTGGAATATTAACTGCTCTTTCTAACCGGATTGGTGATGTTGCTATTTTACTTGGTATTGCTTTATTAGCATCACGAGGGGGTTGAAATTTTTATTTTTATACTGATTTATTTAATAGTAGAGAAGGGGGTGGTCTTGTTGGAATATTAGTAGTATTAGCTGCAATAACTAAAAGAGCTCAAATTCCATTTTCTGCTTGATTACCGGCAGCTATAGCAGCACCTACACCAGTTTCTGCATTGGTTCATTCTTCAACTTTAGTTACTGCAGGAGTTTATTTGCTAGTTCGTTTTAGGGCAGCACTTGAAGGATCATTAACTCAAACTGTACTTTTATTATTATCTAGTTTAACTATATTTATAGCAGGGCTAGGTGCTAATTTTGAATATGATTTAAAAAAAATTATTGCTTTATCTACTTTAAGTCAACTTGGGGTTATAATAAGAATTTTGTCTCTTGGTTATGCGAATTTAGCTTTTTTTCATTTACTTAGGCATGCTTTATTTAAAGCACTTTTATTTATGTGTGCAGGTGCTGTTATTCATAATATAAAAGATTATCAAGATATTCGAGTTATAGGAAGGTTAGTATCTCAAATACCATTAACTACTTTTTGTATAAATCTTGCTAATTTAGCATTGTGTGGTAGGCCATTTTTGGCTGGGTTTTACTCTAAAGATTTAAATTTAGAAGTTGCATTTATGTCTCCAATTAACATTATAATTTTTGTACTATATTGTTTAGCAACCGGTTTGACTGTTTGTTATACTTTTCGATTAGTATTTTTTACATTGAGTGGTGATTTTAACTTACACAGATTATATTCTATTACTGATGAATCTTATTTAATGACAACTCCAATATTATTCTTAGGTATAGGGGCAATTTTTGGGGGCGCAGCATTGAGATGGTTGATTTTTCCTGCTCCTAGAATAATTTGTATATCATTATTTTTCAAAACATTAGCATTAAGAGTTAGAGTTGTTGGAGGTGTAGTAGGCTATATTTTCAATTTTATAATTGTAAATTATAAATTATCCTCTTTAAAGAATTATAATTATGTAAGGTTTATAGGTTCAATATGGTTTATACCGTTTTTATCTACTTATCCTACAAGATTTAGAACTTTAAAAACTGCGAATATATATATTAAAATTGCTGATTTTGGTTGATCTGAGTATTATGGAGGGCAAGGTATTTATAAAAGAGTGATAAAATCTTCAAACTTTTTTCAAATTGCACAAGATAATAGTTTTAAAGTTTATATATTAATATTTGTTATTTGAGTTTTAGGTATTTTAGTTTTATTTTAATTTACATAGCTTATATTATTAAGAGCATAACACTGAAGATGTTAGGGAGATTGCTTTAATCTGTAGATATTCTATTTTTAATACTCCATTATGTTGAAAAGATTTAATAATCGAGAGTTTATAAATTAAAGATTTATTTACTTTAGAAAGAAAAATTCTTTAGTTTTGCAACGAAAATGCAATGTGTTTTAATACACCACAAAAGTTAGGAATATGAACAGATTTTAACTGCTCCAGGAAAAGTTAGAAGCTTTTCTTTAAAACTATATATTCCCTTGATTAGAGATTAAAATCTCAGTAGTATCATTAACAGTGATATGCCTCTTTTTGGCTTTAATCAAGGCAAGTAGAGGTAGTAAGTTTACCAAAATTCTGGTCGAAACAGAGTGCAATTCTTCGCTTTCTACTTTAAGACAAGTTATAAGTATAACACCTTCTGAATGCAACCCAGATATCATTGTTGACTATAGTCCTTTTAAATTAAAGCATTTATTCAGCTCAGTCTAAAGCTCCTTGGTTTCATTCGTGGTATAGACCTAATAAAAGAATTAATAAAAAAACAAGGCCTGCAGTTATTCAAGATTGAATATTAGTAATTTCAATAATAGAAGCAAGAGGTAAAAGTAGTGTAATCTCAACATCAAAAATTAAAAAGATAACTGCAATTAAAAAAAATCGTAAAGAAAATGGCAGGCGGGCTGATCCTTTAGGATCAAACCCACATTCAAAAGGAGAATTTTTTTCTCGGTCTGATATAGTTTTTTTTGAGAGTAGAGAAGCGATTCCTATTACTAAAGTAGAAATGATTAAAATGATTGAAACTGCTGAAGTTAAAATAATAATTGTTTTTTCTAAGATTTTACTTAGTCCTGGTGGTTGGAAGCCAACTATACTTTTATACTAAAAAAACAACCTCCTCATCAATAAATTGAAATATATAAGAATAGTCAAACTACATCTACAAAATGTCAGTATCATGCTGCGGCTTCAAACCCAAAGTGGTGGTTGGGTGAAAAGTGACAACTATATAATCGATATAAACATACAGCTAAAAATCTAGTTCCAATAATAACATGAAGCCCGTGGAATCCTGTTGCAACAAGAAAAGTAGCTCCATACACAGAGTCGGCAATTGTGAAAGATGCTTCAACATATTCATAAGCTTGAAGTGCGGTAAAATATAATCCTAAAATAATAGTTAGTAATAATCCTTGAACTGCTTGTGTATGATTAGACTCTATGATTGCATGGTGCGATCAAGTTACTGTAGCTCCAGATGCTAATAAAATTGCTGTATTTAAAAGTGGAATTTGGAATGGATTAAAAGGAACAATTCCTGTTGGAGGTCAACAGTTTCCAATTTCAACAGTAGGAGAGAGACTTCTATGAAAAAAAGCTCAAAAAAATGAGAAAAAGAATAAAACTTCTGATACAATAAATAAGATTATCCCTCATCGAAGTCCGATAGCAACCACTTTAGTGTGTAATCCTTGATAAGTTCCTTCACGAGTAATATCTCGTCATCATTGGATTATGGTTAAAAGAACTCCCAGAATTCCTAGGATGAGAAGGTCCATATTAAATTGATGAAATCATTTAACTAGCCCAGTCGTTAATATTATAGCGCTAATAGATCCTGTAAGTGGTCATGGTCTTATGTCGACTAGATGATATGTGTGAAATCCATGTGCGTGTGATGACATTAGTTAACTTCTCTTGCATAAAGAGTTCTTAAAACTGCAAATACATAAGACTGAATTACTGCAACAGCAGCTTCTAATATAAGTAATAAAATTTGTGAAAATAATAAAAGTGTGACTAAAGATAAAGATAAGGAAGGGCCTGTTCTACCTAATAAAGTTAATAAAAGATGACCTGCAATTATATTTGCTGCCAGTCGTACTGCTAAAGTTCCTGGTCGAATTACATTTCTAATTGTCTCAATTAACACTATAAATGGTATAAGAGGCCCAGGTGTTCCTTGAGGCACTAAATGTGCAAACATATGCTGTGTATGATTAATTCAACCATAAAGTATAAAAGCTACTCATAGTGGTATTGAAAGAGATAATGTTATAACTAAGTGACTAGTCCTAGTGAAAATATAAGGAAGTAGTCCTAAACTATTATTGAACACAATTAATGAAAATAATGTTACAAAGATAATTGTTCTTCCTACTGGGGAACCGGCTAAAAGAATTTTAAATTCTTTGTGGAGAGTATCTAAGACTTTAAATCATAATAGAGATCATCGAGATGGTATTATTCAAAATAATGCAGGTATAAATAATAATCCTAGAAAAGTTGAAGCTCAATTTAAAGGTAATCTTATAATAGATGATATAGGGTCAAAAACTGAGAATAAGTTTGTTATCATTTTCAAGTTATTTTAGTGTGCTTAATTAGACCTTGTGAAGAAGAAAGTTTTGATGGAACTTTTATAAAGTAATTTACAGATATAAATACTAAAAATGTTACTGAGAACATAATAAATAAGTTTAACCATAGTAGTGGTGATATTTGTGGGATTAAAAAATGTTGCTTGAGCAACAATTTAAGCTTGACAAGCTTATGTTATATAATTAACTAATTTTTTTTTTGCTACTTATTTCACCAAAGGTAGTTGCTATCTACCATTATAAGTTTAAAAGACTTACACTTGCTTTCAGTCATTTAGTGAAGCATCTCTTGCAGAAGAAATTCAATCTAAAAAAGAAGAAATTGAAACTCTTTCTACTACGATAGGTATAAATCTATGATTAGCCCCACAAATCTCTGAACATTGACCATAAAATAGGCCGGGTCGGTTAATTAAAAATCTAGTTTGATTTAAACGGCCAGGAATAGCATCTGCTTTAACTCCTAAGGCTGGGACTGTTCAAGAGTGAATTACATCTGCTGCATTAATTAAAATTCGGATTTGAGTATTCATTGGTAAAACAGTTCGGTTATCTACATCAAGGAGGCGAAACCCGTTTGTTTCTAGGTCTGCTGTTGGTACCATATATGAATCAAATTCTACTTCAAGGAAATCTGAGTATTCATATCTTCAATATCATTGGTGTCCAATAGTTTTAAGAGTAACTCTAGGACTATTAACTTCATCTAATATATATAATAGTCGTAAAGATGGAAGGGCAATAAAAATTAAAATAACTGCTGGTACTACAGTTCAAATAATTTCAATTGTTTGTCCTTCTAATAAGAATCGATTAGTAATAGAATTAAAAAATAATGTTGCTATTATATATCCTACTAGAGTAGTAATTAAAATAAGCACAATTATTGCGTGATCATGAAAAAAAATTAATTGTTCTATAAGAGGAGAAGCACTATCTTGAAATCCTAGAAAACCTCATGTTGCTATTTTCTATGGAAATACTAATTTCGTCTTAGGATCCTAAATCCTATGCATAGCTCTGCCACAGTAGAATTAGTAAAAGTTTAAGCTGCAATTATAGGGATTTCTATATAACTATGGTCTGCAGGCGGTAGGTTGTGTTCTCACTCTAAAGAAGTCGGTAAAAATAAAGAGAAAAGAACAGGACGTGCTCTTACTAGAGCTTCTCATACAATAAGTATAAACCCTAAAACGGCGATTAGTGAAATAGTTGACCCAATCGATGATAAAACATTTCATGGGGTATAAGCATCTGGATAGTCTGAATATCGCCGTGGTATACCATTTAAACCTAAAAAGTGTTGTGGGAAGAAAGTAATATTCACACCAGTAAATATAACTAAAAAGTGGAGTTTTAATCATTTAGGGTTTATAGTTAAGCCTGTAAATAAAGGAAATCAGTGCGCAATACCAGCAAAAATGCCGAATACAGCTCCTATAGATAAAACATAGTGGAAATGGGCAACTACATAATAAGTATCATGTAGGACAACATCAATTGAAGAATTTGCTAGAACAACACCTGTCAGACCTCCAACTGTGAATAAGAAAACAAAGCCTAAAGCTCAAATTAAGGAAGGTGAATAATTAAGTTGAGCACCATGTAAAGTACCTAATCATCTAAAAATTTTAATTCCTGTTGGTACAGCAATGATTATAGTTGCTGATGTAAAGTAAGCTCGTGTATCTACGTCTATTCCTACTGTAAACATATGGTGAGCTCAAACTACAAATCCTAGGACACCAATTGCTATCATAGCATAAATTATACCTAAAGTACCAAATGCTTGTTTTTTACCTGACTCTTGTCTAATAATATGAGAAATTATTCCAAAGGCTGGTAAAATTAAAATATAAACTTCGGGATGCCCAAAAAATCAGAATAGATGTTGATATAAAATAGGGTCACCACCTCCGGCAGGGTCGAAGAAAGATGTATTCAAATTACGGTCTGTTAAAAGTATTGTGATTGCTCCAGCTAAAACTGGTAGAGATAATAAAAGTAAAATTGCTGTAATAAACACAGACCATACGAATAGTGGGATACGGTCTATAGTTATTCCTGCTGATCGTATATTAATTACAGTTGTAATGAAATTAACTGCTCCTAAAATAGAAGAAGCTCCAGCAATATGTAGTGAAAAGATTCCTATATCTACAGAAGCTCCAGCATGTGCAATTCCTGCAGATAAAGGAGGGTATACCGTTCAACCTGTCCCCACTCCACTTTCTACCAGGCCTCTACCTAATAAAAGAGTTAATGAAGGGGGTAAAAGCCAAAACCTTATATTATTTATTCGGGGGAAAGCTATATCAGGGGCACCTAATATAAGAGGAACAAGTCAGTTTCCAAATCCTCCAATTATGATTGGTATTACCATAAAAAAAATTATAACAAAAGCATGGGCTGTTACTACAACATTATAGATTTGGTCGTCTCCAATTAATCTACCTGGTTGTCCTAACTCAGCTCGAATAATTAATCTTAGAGAAGTACCTACTATTCCTGCTCATGCACCAAAAATAAAGTATAGAGTGCCGATGTCTTTGTGATTAGTTGAGAATAGCCAACGCTGCTGCGT